TCTGCTAATAAAGCAGAAAGAGTAATTGAAATTGATCAGATTTGTGGACGTTTATACGAAGATAGACGTATGAGACTCGAACTTATGCCTTATCGAGTGGGTTATCCAATTTTAAAATTGGTTTATTCTGCAGCAACAAATGCTATTCACAATGTCGGTTTAAACGAAGCAAGTTTAATCATTAGCAAAGCGGAAGTCGTGAAGGGGTACTACTGTGAAAAAATGAAAACCTAGAGCTCGAGGGCGTAGTTATCCGATAAAAAGACCCGTTTTTCATATAACTATTGGATTAAAAGATATATCTGTAAAGGAAAGTATAAAGGAGCCAAATACGCCATATTATACTTCAAAGGCAACGTATGGAGAAATAAAAATAAGTAAGTACACGGATATGACGTGTCATGATATATATAGTATTGGGAGATTATGGGACAAAAAATAAATCCACTTGGTTTCAGACTTGGTGCAACCCAAGGTCATCATTCTCTTTGGTTTGCACAACCACAAAATTATTCCGAAGGGCTACAAGAAGATCAAAAAATCCGAGATTGGATCAAGAATTATGTACAAAAAAATATTCAAATATCCTCTGGTGTTGAGGGAATTGCATGCATAAAGATTCAAAAAAGAATCGATTTGATTCAGGTCATAATCTATATGGGATTCCCAAAATTATTACTAGAAGGTAAAGGTGGGCCTCGAAGAATCGAAGAATTGCAGATAGATGTACAAAAAGAAATTAATTGTGTAAACCGAAAACTCAACATTGCTCTTACAAGAATTACAAACCCTTATGGACACCCTAATATTCTCGCCGAATTTATAGCCGGACAATTAAAGAATAGGGTTTCATTTCGAAAAGCAATGAAAAAGGCTATTGAATTAACTGAACAAGCAGGTACAAAAGGAATTCAAGTACAAATTGCAGGACGTATCGACGGAAAAGAAATTGCGCGTGTCGAATGGATCAGAGAGGGTAGAGTTCCTCTACAAACCATTCGAGCTAAAATTGATTATTGTTCCTATGCAGTTGGAACTATCTATGGGGTATTAGGCATCAAAATTTGGATATTTGTAGACGAGGAAGCCTAAGCCTTTATTTGACTTGTCTTTACGTTCTATCGGAAATAAAAAAGCAAAAAATGACAAACTCTTTCATTCTTTTTCTGTTAAATCAAAAAAAAAATGGGCAATTCTATAAGGTTGAATAAAAATTCAATTCATTTTTTTATATTGATATAATTGCTATGCTTAGTGTGTGACTCGTTGGTTTTTGTAGGGTTAGTAGTCAAAAAAAAGGACTGGCCCATAGTATGAACTAATAACTATCGAACTAATAACCAACTCACCGCTTCATATTATCTGGATCTAAAGAACTAGTCACGATATGATATATTGATCATATCATTGTAGCAACTGAATTTTTGTTTGCATAAACAAGCAAAAAAAGAAAAACCAATCTGATTTTAAGTTGTGAAGCAATAACAAAAAGAATGCAGATAAATGGAAGGGTGAGAGAAAGAGAGAAAAAGAATACTAATGCTATATGATTCCAATATGTAAGGTCTCTGAGCGATCTTATAAAGGATAGCGTAATAAAGCATCAATACTAATTTGATTGATCTATAATTCGATGAATTTGTTCATAGAACAAAAAAAGTCAAGAGCCCTGGGTCCACAAAGACTGAGAAAATTGACTCACTAACACATTTCATTTTCATTAGTAGCTCCGCTGTAGAATTCAGGCCTAACCATTAATCGCGAAGCGATGGGAACGACGGAACCCGTGGATGCAGAAGATTCTATTGAAAACGAATCCTAATAATTCATTGGGTAGGATGGCGAAACGAACCCGGGACCAATCCACTTTTATTCTGAGAGGCCATGTCATAGGATAACCCTACGACTGAAATAGATATGGAAAGAGTAAATATTCGCCCGCGAAAGTTTTTATTTTATTGGATTTCTAAATTTTGATAGATCCAATATAATATGATAATAAAAAAGACAAAACAAAATAAATACTCGTTATAATAAAACGAAATTCTATTATTATTATCTATTATCTCTAACTAATCTATAAAATAATTATCTATAACTATAAATAAATAGAAATTGAATACATGTTTAGTTTTTTTTATATAAACTATCAAAACAAGATATACAAATTTGTAATAGATTAGATATTAGATAAAATCTCAAAGACTCCCACGATTCAGTATATTATTCATTAAATACATGTATACCATGTTATAATTGTTATTTTTCATTCGCGAGGAGCTGGATGAGAAGAAACTCTCATGTCCGGTTCTGTAGTAGAGATGGAATTGAAATTGAAAAAGAACCATCAACTATAACCCCAAAAGAGCCAGGTTCCGTAAACAACATAGAGGAAGAATGAAAGGAATATCTTATCGAGGTAATCGTATTTGCTTTGGTAGATATGCTCTTCAGGCACTTGAACCCGCGTGGATCACGTCTAGACAAATAGAAGCAGGGCGGCGAGCAATGACACGAAACGTACGCCGCGGCGGAAAAATATGGGTACGTATATTTCCAGACAAACCTGTTACAGTAAGACCCGCGGAAACGCGTATGGGTTCCGGTAAAGGATCTCCCGAATATTGGGTAGCTATCGTTAAACCGGGTAGAATACTTTATGAAATGGGTGGAGTAGCAGAAAATGTAGCCAGAAAGGCTATTTCAATAGCGGCATCCAAAATGCCTATACGAACGCAATTCATTATTTCGGGATAAGAATGTATAACCAAAGAAAAGAAATCTTTTGAATGAAAAAAAAAAAAACAAAATTATAGGTTTCTTTTTTTTTTGTTTTGGACAAACAATATTTCTTTTTTTACTTAGCCCCTTCGCAGTGAAAGAGCAAATAAAAAAAAATGATATGATTCAACCTCAAACCCACTTAAATGTAGCGGATAACAGCGGGGCCCGACAATTAATGTGTATTCGAATCATAGGAGCTAGTAATCGACGATATGCTCATATTGGTGACGTTATTGTTGCTGTAATCAAGGAAGCAATACCAAATACACCTCTAGAAAAATCCGAAGTGATCAGAGCTGTGATTGTACGTACTTGTAAAGAACTCAAACGTGACAACGGTATGATACTACGATATGATGACAATGCTGCGGTTGTTATTGATCAAGAAGGAAATCCCAAAGGAACTAGAATTTTTGGTGCGATCGCACGGGAATTGAGACAGTTAAATTTCACTAAAATAGTTTCATTAGCACCTGAAGTATTATAAGTCTAATAAAACGGAGACTCTAATGCTATTATAGCATTTGAATAAAATATGAATAGAGTAAACTAGATTAATTAGTAAATTTGTCTCACGCATATATCTTTAACAATTCATAAAATAGAAAGAAAAAAGCATGTTGATTATATCAAAGTTCGGGGGTAACAATAATTTTAATTTATCATGGGTAAAGACACTATTGCTGATATAATAACTTCTATACGCAATGCTGACATGAATAGAAAAGGAACAGTTCGAATACCATCTACTAACATTACCGAAAACCTTGTTAAAATACTGTTAAGAGAAGGTTTTATTGAAAATGTGAGGAAACATCAGGAAAACAACAAATATTTTTTGGTTTTAACCCTACGGCATAGAAGGAATAGGAAAGGTCCATGTAAAACTGTTTTAAATTTAAAACGGATCAGTCGACCCGGTCTACGAATCTATTCTAGTTATCAACGAATTCCTAGAATTTTAGGTGGGATGGGGATTGTAATTCTTTCTACCTCTCGGGGTATAATGACGGACCGAGAGGCCCGACTAGAAGGAATCGGCGGAGAAATTTTGTGTTATATATGGTAAGCTTTCTTATATCCAAATTAAGATATGGAACTTTACTATTTGTGAAAAAAAAAAGATAAAGAACGGGTTTCTATTCTCACTCTCCTCTTACATTAGTTAATACTTCAAGGAGGTTTTACCGCGAATGAAAAAAGAAAACTGGATTCATGAAAGTTTAATTCCTGAATCACTTCCGAATGGTATGCTTCGGATTCATTTAGATAATGAAGATCGGATTCTAGGTTATGGTTCAGGAAGGATTCAACGTAGTTTTATACGTATACCAACGGAAGATAGAGTAAAAATCGAAAGAAGTCATTATGATTCAACCAAAGGGCATATAGTTTCTAGACTCCGAAACAAGGATTCAAACGATTAGGTGGTTTTTTTTTTCAACTTCAATATTCCTTTCGGAGGGATACAATTCGAAAGTTTCAAATTTCCAGAAACTAATTTTCTTCAAATAAGTAAATTTGAAATTCAGTTAAGGAATGACAAATATGAAAATAAGGGCCTCCATTCGTAAAATTTGTGAAAAATGTAGACTGATCCGTAGACGGGGACGAATTATAGTAATTTGTTCCAACCCGAGACATAAACAAAGACAAGGATAATCTTTATAAAATAAAAGAGACTCCCTAAGGGACCCAATATACAAATAAAAAAAAGCGGAAAAGATCCGTTTTGGCATGAAATGGATATATCCATATACCTCTGACTTATATTTATGAGACGATAAAATATGGCAAAACCCGCACCCAGAATCGGTTCACGTAGGAATGGGCGTATTAGTTTACGTAAGAGTGCGCGTAGAATACCAAAAGGGGTTATTCATGTTCAAGCAAGTTTCAACAATACCATTGTGACTGTTACAGATGTACGAGGCCGGGTAATTTCTTGGTCCTCCGCCGGTACTTGTGGATTCAAGGGTACAAGAAGAGGGACACCCTTTGCGGCACAAACCGCAGCAGGAAATGCTATTCGGACGGTAGTGGATCAAGGTATGCAACGAGCCGAAGTCATGATAAAAGGCCCCGGTCTCGGACGAGATGCAGCATTAAGGGCTATTCGTAGAAGTGGTGTAATATTAAGTTTCATACGGGATGTAACCCCTATGCCACATAATGGCTGTAGGCCCCCTAAAAAAAGGCGTGTGTAAAAATAAACA